TATCTGCGTGGCTCAATCAATAGTTCAAGTCACACACTCCCATAATCCATTTTTTCTTCGGAGAGTTCCCTTCAACTATTCGTATATGTAAATAATAATAATTCAATTGTTGTTAAGTTGAAGGGAAATATCCAAATACATGTCTTATTCTTTTAAATAATCCATATTTGTAGCAATGAAATATATTCCTCCCCAAAATAAAAAATGATTGTGATTACAAATATCTATGATCCATATTCGCTATAAAGGACCGGAAATGCCCTGCTTACGTATCATTGAAAAGTGCATTAACATAAATACAGCAGTAAGAAGAGGTAGTACAAAAGTATGTAGACTATAAAAACGAGTTAAGGTAGATTGTCCCACACTAGAACTTCCGCGTAATAACTCTACCAAAGACGATCCTATTACAGGAATCGCTTCGGGTACGCCTGTTACAATTTTGACGGCCCAATAACCGATTTGGTCCCAAGGTAAGGAATAACCGGTTACACCAAAAGATGCAGTCAATACAGCCAAAACGACACCCGTAACCCAAGTTAATTCACGAGGTTTTTTAAAACCACCTGTGAGATACACACGAAATACGTGTAGAATCATCATTAAGACCATCATACTTGCTGACCATCGATGAACTGATCGAATTAACCAACCAAAGTTAGCCTCAGTCATTATATATTGAACAGAAGCAAAAGCTTCAGTAACGGTCGGACGATAATAAAAAGTCATAGCAAATCCCGTTGCTACTTGGACTAAAAAACAAGTAAGTGTAATTCCTCCTAAACAATAAAATATATTCACATGAGGAGGAACGTATTTACTAGTTATATCATCGGCAATCGCTTGAATCTCAAGACGTTCTTCGAACCAATCATAGACTTTATTGAGATAGGTAAACCAATGGAACCCCCCCTGAGAACCGTATATGAGAATTTCATCTCGTACGGCTCAAACAAAAATACCCAAATACACTGGTTGTAACGAAAACAGATATTTGTAATAGAAAGTTTCAAAATTCTTGATTTAATCCTATGATTCTAATTTTCTCTGACGATAAGCAAAAATGGAAATCCGAAAACTATTATTTTTGGTTATAATGCCAAAATATCAAGTCGGCTCTTTTGTCTTTATCTTGATCTTTTCAGGCCTCTTGAATATTCTATTACTTACTTCATTTTTTTATGTGTAATGTGATTTTACAGCTTTCTTCTTTATTATTATTATATTTGGATTATTGATAGGAATTCTCTTGTTGGGACCATACGAATCAATTAAAAAAAAACATCAGATTCATACTATAACCACGATGATTCAAAAAACCTTTAATCGAAGTCCAAAAATTCCCTGAGTAAGAATTGCTGGATCATCACTTATTCAATGAATAGATATAATGAAAAAATACAAAGAAAGGTTTGTTCTTTGATCAAAATAAAGGTAAGCTCCGGAAGTTATATTTTAAAGGATGAAAATTCTTCAATTTCGTTTTCTAATTCTTTGAAAAGTTTTTTAAGTCCGATTACGCGGTCTAAATATTTAGTATGAATCATAGTTCTAATATTTTTAGAAATTTTCTATATTCCGTGCTCCAGATACTAGAATAAATATCTGACGGGATAAAACCATCTCTATCAAGATGACAGATCCATTTTATGTTCTGTATTATCAATAAGATCAATTAAAACAAGTCACACACTCATATTCCGGAAATACAGAAACAAAGAAATTCCACGATCAAACTACCAAATAAAAATGCAATAGGTTAACAAACAATAAGAAACCTAAATGCTTCTTCCATTTCCTTTCTATTGAAAAGCTAATTACTCTATTCTCATAAATCTAATTAATAGAAATTCCGTCCAGTAAAATGGACGAATTATAAATCTCCAAAATAATAGATAGAAATATCGCAAATAGAGCCATTGCAACACCCATCAAAGGGGTAGTTCCCCACCCCGGAGCTACTTTACCATATTCTGAATTTAATGGTTTCAATAAATCCCCTACAACAGTTCGTCTTGGACCTGGTCTAGAATTATCCTCAACGGTTTGCGTAGCCATAAATACGATTTTTTATTCATTGAGATATGTTGACTTTGTATACCATTCTGATGTAAATATAAAGATCTTATCCTATAGATCTATTCGGATCTTGAAACTTGATAATTATAATAATGGAAACAGCAACCCTAATTGCCATCTCTATATCTGGTTTACTTGTAAGTTTTACTGGGTATGCCTTATATACTGCTTTTGGGCAACCCTCTCAACAACTAAGAGATCCATTCGAAGAACATGGAGACTAGTTGAAGTAATGAGCCCCCAATATGGGGGCTCATTACTTCAACTAAGATAATAAAAATTATTTCGTCTTTTTCGTTGGAACTTTAGGAGGTTCTCTAAAAAAGATAGCGAAAAAAATAATTCCTAAAGTCGAGACTAAGAGGAATGTATAAACCAATGCTTCCATAGATTTGATCGTAGTTTACAATTATAGCTTTCATACCTGTTTATTGGGGCGCATTTCCCAGATAAAAAAGAAAGAACCAGAGTAAATATATCCAAATTTATCTAGTTCTCTATGTGAAATTCAAAATCATAACAAAAATAAGTCGAAAACAAAAGAATGTTCTATCAGACTACCTGTCTTCTTGTAGTTGGATCTCCAAGTTTTTGGAATGCTCCAAATTCTACTTGAGTATCTAAATCTGGGTCGATACCGGCAAAAACATCTCTGAACAAAGTTCTAGCACCATGCCAAATGTGTCCGAAAAAGAATAGCAGAGCAAATGAAGCATGTCCAAAAGTAAACCAACCCCTTGGACTGCTACGAAAAACACCATCTGATTTCAAAGTAGCACGATCTAATTCAAAAATTTCACCCAATTGAGCACGTCTAGCATATTTTTTCACAGTAGCGGGATCACTATAACTGACTCCATTAAGTTCGCCACCATAGAACTCAACAGTTACACCTACTTGTTCGACACTATATTTCGATTCTGCCCTTCGAAAAGGAACATCGGCTCTAACAATTCCGTCCCCGTCCACCAAAACAACAGGAAATGTTTCAAAAAAAGTAGGCATACGACGTACAAAAAGTTCACGCCCCTCTTTATCTCTAAAGATGGGATGTCCTAACCAACCGACGGCTATTCCATCTCCATTGTCCATTGAGCCCGCTCTAAATAACCCCCCTTTTGCTGGATTATTACCAATGTAATCATAAAAAGCTAATTTTTCGGGAATTTTAGACCAAGCTTCTGATAAACTTTGATTTTCGGCTAGTCCAGCACCAACTCTTCGATATATTTCTTGCTGGAAGTATCCTTGATCCCATTGATAGCGGGTAGGACCAAATAATTCAATGGGGGTTGTTGCTGAACCATACCACATAGTTCCAGCAACGACAAAAGCTGCAAAAAACACAGCAGCAATACTACTGGAAAGGACGGTTTCAATATTTCCCATACGTAATCCTTTATATAGACGTTGGGGCGGACGTACACTAAGATGGAAAAGACCCGCTAATATGCCCAACGTTCCTGCTGCAATATGATGAGAAGCTATCCCCCCCGGAACAAAAGGGTCAAAACCTTCCACACCCCACGCGGGATTTACGGATTGTATCCTTCCAGTTAGTCCATAAGGATCAGACACCCAAATTCCAGGACCATACAATCCTGTTATATGAAATGCGCCAAAACCAAAACAAGCTACTCCTGCAAGAAATAAATGAATTCCAAAAATTTTTGGCAAATCTAAAGAAGGTTTTCCAGTACGTTCATCACAAAAGATTTCTAGATCCCAATAAACCCAATGCCAAATAGCTGCTAAAAAGCACAAGCCCGAAAACACAATATGTGCTCCGGCCACACCTTCGTAACTCCAAATACCCGGATTCGTGATAGTCCCTCCTGTGATATTCCAACCGCCCCACGAATTTGTTATTCCTAAACGAGTCATGAAAGGTATAACGAACATACCCTGTCTCCACATTGGATCAAGAACAGGATCAGAGGGGTCAAAAACTGCTAATTCATATAGAGCCATCGAACCGGCCCAACCAGCAACCAGAGCTGTGTGCATTATATGAACAGAAAGCAAACGGCCCGGATCATTTAATACAACAGTATGAACACGATACCAAGGTAAACCCATGAAAATACCCCTTATATCAACAAAAAAAAAAATAGACACTATGTAACTTTATTGCACTAGAAAAAACTATACTATGGACTCTAGCCTTTACAGTAGATTATCTTAGAAAAAGGATTCTTGTTCGAGTTTTTTATTAATAATGGAACAATCCTATTTGTAAAAATAAAAAGAAACAGATTTATTCTATACCCGATAAGTAACAATACGCAATGGGGGAGAATACGAGAGGGGTTGACAACTTTCTCTATGAATATTTAAATAAATAAATGCAGATATACTTGTTTATCACCCCAATGGACTCATTCGTAACAACTTTATTTAGTATTCCTTTTTTTAATTTATAAAAATGTAATATAACTCGAGTAAATCATTTTTAACACGATAAGCTAATTCTTACGTTTCCACACTAAAGTGAGATATATGACTTTATTATTTCTCAATTTTATGCCCATTGGTGTTCCAAAAGTACCCTTTCGAAGCCCTGGGGAAGAAGATGCATCTTGGGTTGATATATAGTGCGACTTGTCAGATATAATAGGTCATATGGAATTTTCCCGTTTTCTCCCCCGATCGAGATATCCTCTCTTTCACCCCCAAAAGAGAATTGTTGAATCATAAAAAATTTGGAGCGTGAAATGTAATGAAGTACAATTCTATCGATTTATTGGTTTTTAGAGAGGTATCCAGATTCTTATTCAAAACTATGAATAATTTATGGTTGGCTTGGTCGGACCAATAAAATAAAGTAACCAGGCTCTGTTTAGAAAAAAACCAATTGGTAATATATCTATGATCACCACTTCTATAATATCATCTATTTTACAGAAAACATTAAATAAAAAGTTCAGAAAAGAAAGAAGTTATAACAAAAAGACATAGTATTGTAATATTTGTTCTATATGTACAAATCCAAATCGGGCAGATCTTTACTCAGAGTAGAAAAGAAACCTAAAAGAATTGAAAAATCTATTCAGAAACAAGAAAATTACATTGTGATTGAGATTCGATCTCGATGAAAGCAATACATCAATGAGAAGTTTGTTCAATAAATGGAGTATATTTTTCTTTTTCTTTAAAAGTTCGAAGAAGTCCATTATAAAAAGAGAAAGAGATTAAAAATCGACACATTGATTCCTTTTTGCTTATATAGTTTTTGGTGAACTGTATGCATCAAAAGGTGCATGTACAGCTCTTAAGGAAAAAAATTTAATCCTAATCAATCGACTTTATCGAGAAAGATTACTTTTTTTAGGTCAAGAGATTGATAGTGAAATATCTAATCAACTTATCGGTCTTATGGTATATCTAAGTATAGAGGACGATAATAAAGATTTGTATCTGTTTATAAATTCTCCGGGGGGGTGGGTAATACCCGGAATAGCTATTTATGATACTATGCAATTTGTACAACCAGATGTACAGACAGTATGTATGGGATTAGCCGCTTCAATGGGATCCTTTATTTTGGCAGGAGGGGAAATTACCAAACGTTTAGCATTCCCTCACGCTTGGCGCCAATGATTCTTTTATTTGAGAAAATAAATATATATATAAAGACTATACCTTCGCCATTAAAAGATTTTATTTATAAGTAATAAAAGCATGGTATTTTGAATTCCATATGCAAATTTTTGTTTTTTAAACCATTTGATTACATATAGAAAGAGTAGTATGAAAAAGAGGGTATTTACAATTTTATCTGATTTATCAGTAACCTAGTTTAATTTTAGTGTCACAGACTTTTTTTTATTTTAATTAGAAGAAAACGTAAAATATGAAAAAAAAGAAACTTTTGGATTGTTGAATAACAAACAAAATGAAATAAAAAAAAAACAACGGAACCCTCATAGTATTTTAAAATATCTTCAAAAATAAAAAAGAAAGTTGGTTATTGTATTGTTCATTATTTAAGGATCTTGATCCAAAAGACCCAATCGATTTTGTACTTCTTTTTTATTTTCTTCCATCCAAGAAAAAATTCATAAACGGAGATCAAATTCATAGAAGAAAAAAGACTCTATCCATAGAGGAAAAAAATGAATTGCATACTTGGAAAAGCCGTATGCATTAATATGCAGAAAATGCTTGTACGGTTATTGAATCTTATTTTGGCTCATTTATTTTCTTATTTGTATTTATCCCTTTTACCTTTGTTTGGAGAAGAAAGAAAATCTTTACCAATATAGGAGAAATCTTTATCAAGATAAGGGAAACACTTAGTAAGTTATATAATCAGGGTAATGATCCACCAACCTGCTAGTTCTTTTTATGAGGCACAAACGGGAGAATTTATCCTGGAAGCAGAAGAACTACTGAAACTGCGCGAAACTATCACAAGGGTTTATGTGCAAAGAACGAGTAAACCTTTATGGGTTATATCCGAAGACATGGAAAGGGATGTTTTTATGTCAGCAGCAGAAGCCCAAGCTCATGGAATTGTGGATCTTGTAGCAGTTGAATAAAATAGCAGTTGAATAAAAAATTAGTAGCAAGGATTATTCTAAAAAAATACAGGATTTGGAATTTCATTTTCGAATCCTCTTACTTTAATTTTAATATAATATATCTATGAATTAACTTATTAATAGGATATAAATAATTCAGAATCATCGGGTTAGGATTGATCTAAACCCGCTCATTATATATATAGATAGATATACAACTCACCATGCCAACTATGAAACAACTTATTAGAAACACAAGACAGCCAATTCGAAACGTCACAAAATCCCCAGCTCTTCGGGGGTGCCCTCAGCGCCGAGGAACGTGTACCAGGGTGTATGTGCGACTCGTTCAGATCATATAATAAGAAAAAACCCCATTTTTTCAGTATTGGCAATCGATTAAGATAGTATGAATGTCCAAATTCCATTCACACTATCTTAACTTAATATATATATTAAAAATATCGAAATTCTTCTATCATGTATAAAATTTATGGTTTGGATTGGTGCAAACCCAATAACCTTAAATTGCAATTTAAGATTACAAAGACTTTCCATTGGTAACAAATAGTTAAGTTACCCATTAAGCGGAGAAAATACTATTTCAATTAAAGATAAATTATGTCCTTAATTTATTTTGGAAGAACGGAATAAGAGGGTCAGCTACCCAGCAAAATTTCATACTTAAATACCGTTACTGTATAACTAGATTTGGTTGTGAAAACCTATTTACTAGATATTAAATGGGTAGAGCCAAACAGTGTGAACTGTACAAGTTAACAATAACATTAAAAAAAGGAATAGAAAAATGAAAAGAAAAAAGGCTCCGGTGTATAGAGAAGACCTGTTCGTTTATAAAAAAATCATAGAAACGATGGAACCCACCATTTTTTTTATCTAGGTCCTATTTCATTTACTATGACTGTGTTTTTTGATACCTAGTATCAATGCAATTTGTTATTTTGAGGTTCAATATTTCGAAAAAAATCGTGGTTGGGGAGGTTATAGTAGCAAGAGCCATTGGAATTTTTTTTTATACATTGGAAGAATCCATTTTTGTTATTAATAGACTAGGAAGTAGAAAAGAATAACTTACAAAACAAAAAATTCAAATAGTTATTCATCAAAATCTCATTTATTCAATGACCAGAATTAAACGAGGATATATAGCTCGGAAACGGAGGACAAAAATTCGTTTATTTACATCAAGCTTTCGCGGAGCTCATTCAAGACTTACTCGAACTATTACTCAACAGAAAATGAAAGCTTTGGTTTCGGCTCATCAGGATAGAGATAGGAAAAAAAGAGATTTTCGTGGTTTATGGATTAGTCGAATAAATGCAGTAATTCGCGAGAATCCAAAAATATCTTATATTTACAGTAATTTAATATATAATCTATACATGAAGCAATTGCTTCTTAATCGTAAAATAGTTGCACAAATAGCTATATTAAAAGAGAATTGTCTTTTTATGATTGCCAACGATATCATAAAAACAAAAAATCGCCCGAGACCGTACTCCGGGAAGGTATAGAATAAAAATTTGTTTATTTTGACAGCTTTTATCATATGATCATATGATAAAAGCTGTCAAAATAAACAACCATCCCTAAAAAAAAATTCTTATTCGTCACCGATTATCTTGTTTCTTACAACAGAACAACCCAAATTTAATTACGGTTGTTTTCAAACAAAACATCAATCCATGTTTAATTTCAATCGAAATTCCAATTTTATTTCGAATTTTGAATTTCTATTTTTTTTTTTTTTTTAAAGTAGTAGTTCTAGCGGTCGACTCACTTTTTTCAAATTGTTTTTCATTATTAAGAAAAGGTAACGAAGATAAAATACGAGCTTGTTTTATAGCAATCGTAATTAATCGTTGTTGTTTTAAGGTCAATCTATTTACGCGTCTGGATAATATTTTTCCCTGTTCACTAATAAATCGACTAATTAAACCCATGTTTTTATAATCAATTCGGTCCCCCGATTGGATCGGGGGCAAACGCCTACGAAAAGATCGCTTGGATTTAAGAAAGAGTCGCTTAGATTTTTCCATGGTTTTATTCCTATTCTAAAAATAACATTTATTACAAGAAAGGATTTTTTTTTTTATTCTGACTTTTTTAATATATGTTTTTATATAAGGAGATATGTATAAAATTCAGCTATAAATTCTAGATTTATTTATAGTATTAGTATATATACAAAAAATAGATCATTTTACATGTTATGTTCTTTGGTTGGAAGGGTAACACACAAGCGATCAATTTTCTCTATTTCTTTATTTCTGCGTGAATTATATGTTTGCAACAGTGGGGACAAAATTTTCTCAATTCCAATCGACTAGGCGTATTGTGTCGATTCTTTTGAGTGATATATCTAGAAATACCCGTTGATTCCTTATTAACACTCTTTTTATTACAATCGGTACACTCCAAAATAACAGTTACTCGAATATCTTTCCCCTTGGCCATGAACCTCCTTTGGGTTTTTAATTCACTTAACTCTTCTATTTTCGGATTCGAATCTAAGAAAAACCGAAAAAAATCGAAATTCAAAATTCGAAATAAATTTTTGAAAGATTTCACTCCAATTAATATAGTACAAAAAAATGCAATGATTTCGAACTATATTTCGTTTCAAATTACAATAAATGCAGTATTCTCGTTTGTTAAAGTATTTTATATGATATTTTTACCCCACCCTAGGCATTCTGTTTCGATTTCTGGTTTCACTCTATTATTAATAGAATATGGAATTGAATTATTAATTCAATTCCATTGAAGCCTGGACCAGATTCCAAATTCCACTCAGAATTTTAATGAAGCCTAATTTACCCTTTTATTCTTTAATCTTTTCTAACTTATTCTATTACAATTCTAAAAAAGAAGAAATAAAGAAGAAGAGATTAATTCTATATATTTAATTGGATCTATAATCTTTTCATCCCTTCCCGTATCAATAACTAAAATGAAAAAAAGGGGAATATCAATGCATCTGGAAAAAAACGATTGATCTCTATCAAGAGGCCCGCCAAAGCCCCGAACCATAGAGTACTTACTACCGGTGCCACGGAAAGATATGTTTTTAGATCTCGCATTTCAAATCCTCCTTTTTTAATTTAAGTATTTTTTTATTCGATTTTTATTCTATATAGATATATTATTTATTTTTAGAATAGTATTTTCTTTTTCATATTCTATTGTATATTATAATATAGGAAACTAAAAAAATGGCAGAATAATTAATATATATATATCAATAGAGAAAATAAAAATGTGGAAAACAAGACAAAGATTCTTTACAATAACACTATAAACAAATGGAAAGGGATGTAGCGCAGCTTGGTAGCGCGTTTGTTTTGGGTACAAAATGTCACGGGTTCAAATCCTGT